GCTAGCGTAGCTTAACTAAAGCATAACACTGAAGATGTTAAGATGAGCCCTAAACAGCTCCGCAGGCACAAAGGCTTGGTCCTGGCCTTACTATCAATTTTAACCCAATTTACACATGCAAGTCTCCGCACCCCTGTGAGAATGCCCTTAATCCCCCACCACATTAGGGGAAAAGGAGCGGGTATCAGGCACGCACCCGCAGCCCAAGACGCCTTGCTAAGCCACACCCCCAAGGGAACTCAGCAGTGATAAACATTGAGCTATGAGCGTAAGCTCGACTCAGCCAGAGTTAAGAGGGCCGGTAAAACTCGTGCCAGCCACCGCGGTTATACGAGAGGCCCCAACTGATAGTCCACGGCGTAAAGCGTGATTAAAGGATGCCTACTACACTAGAGCCAAAAGCCCCCTAAGCTGTCATACGCACCTGAAGGCCCGAAGCCCAACCACGAAGGTAGCTCTACCCAACAAGGACCCCTTGAACCCACGACAACTGAGACACAAACTGGGATTAGATACCCCACTATGCTCAGTCATAAACTTTGGTAATAAATTACACATATTGCCCGCCAGGGTACTACGAGCGCTAGCTTAAAACCCAAAGGACTTGGCGGTGCCCCAGACCCACCTAGAGGAGCCTGTTCTAGAACCGATAATCCCCGTTAAACCTCACCACTTCTTGTCATTTCCGCCTATATACCGCCGTCGTCAGCTTACCCTGTGAAAGACTAATAGTAAGCAAAAATGGCACACCCAAAAACGTCAGGTCGAGGTGTAGCGAATGAAGTGGAAAGAAATGGGCTACATTTTCTGACACAGAAAATACACGAATAACACTGTGAAACCAGTGATTGAAGGTGGATTTAGCAGTAAAAAGAAAATAGAAAATTCTTTTGAAGCCGGCTATGGGGCGCGCACACACCGCCCGTCACTCTCCTCAAAGGAACACCCCAAGTATATAAATCTATAACCCAAACAAGAGGAGGCAAGTCGTAACATGGTAAGTGTACCGGAAGGTGCACTTGGAACAACCAAAATGTAGCTCAATAGAAAAGCACCTCCCTTACACCGAGGGGACATCTGTGCAAATCAGATCATTTTGAGCTAAATAGCTAGCCTCACCACACACATCACAAATGAATATTTATATATAACCCCCCATAAGATCAAAAAAAACAAACAAACCATTTAATACCCCCAGTATAGGCGATAGAAAAGGACAAAGCAGCGCAATAGAGAAAGTACCGCAAGGGAAAGCTGAAAGAGATAATGAAACAACTTGTTAAAGCAATAAAAAGCAAAGATTAAAACTTGTACCTTTTGCATCATGATTTAGCCAGTTCTTATCAGGCAAAGAGAACTTTAGTCTGACCCCCCGAAACTAGACGAGCTACTCCGAGACAGCCTAATAGGGCAAACCCGTCTCTGTGGCAAAAGAGTGGGAAGATCTCCGAGTAGAGGCGACAAACCTAACGAGCCTAGTAATAGCTGGTTGCTCAGGAAATGAATATTAGTTCAGCCTCAAGGCTTCTACTGTCACCCAGGTCATCACCAACAAAGACATCAAGAAAACCTTAAGAGTTATTCAAGAGAGGTACAGCTCCCTTGAAAAAGAACACAACCTTAACAGGCGGATAAAGATCACATTAAATCAAAGGACCTTTGTTTCAGTGGGCCTAAAAGCAGCCACCTGCACAGAAAGCGTTAAAGCTCAGACAAAACCCCACCCTATTATCCCGATAAAACAATCACAATCCCCTAAACCTACAGAGCCACTCTATATAACTATAGAAGCAATAATGCTAAAATTAGTAACAAGAAGGCACGACCTTCTCCAAGCACACGTGTAAGTCAGATCGGACCCACCACTGACAAGTAACGGACCCAACCAAAGAGGGAAATACAGAATAATAATAGAAATCAAGAAAACCCTGTAAAACACAACCGTTAACCCAACACAGGAGTGCACCACCAAGGAAAGACTAAAAGAAAAAGAAGGAACTCGGCAAACACGAGCCTCGCCTGTTTACCAAAAACATCGCCTCTTGCAAACCAATGTATTAGAGGTCCCGCCTGCCCTGTGACCAAAAGTTTAACGGCCGCGGTATTTTGACCGTGCGAAGGTAGCGTAATCACTTGTCTTTTAAATGAAGACCTGTATGAATGGCATAACGAGGGCTCAACTGTCTCCTTTTTCCAGTCAGTGAAATTGACCTGCTCGTGCAGAGGCGAGCATAACCCCATAAGACGAGAAGACCCTATGGAGCTTAAAACACAAGATCAACTATGCTATCAAGCCAACCACCCACGGAAATAACAGCTAAAAGCATAATAGTACCCTGATCCTAATGTTTTCGGTTGGGGCGACCACGGAGGACAAAAAAGCCTCCATGTCGACGGGGGCACTGCCCCTAAAACCTAGGGCGACAGCCCAAAGCAACAGAACATCTGACGAACAATGACCCAGGCTAAAGCCTGATCAACGAACCAAGTTACCCTAGGGATAACAGCGCAATCCTTTCTAAGAGTCCATATCGACGAAAGGGTTTACGACCTCGATGTTGGATCAGGACATCCTAATGGTGCAGCCGCTATTAAGGGTTCGTTTGTTCAACGATTAAAGTCCTACGTGATCTGAGTTCAGACCGGAGTAATCCAGGTCAGTTTCTATCTATGCAGTGACCCTTCCTAGTACGAAAGGACCGGAAGGCTGAGGCCAATGCTACAAGTATGCCTCACCCCAACCTAATGAAAACAACTAAAATAGGTAAAGGGGCACAAACCTCCCCCCTAGAATAGGGCAAGCTAAGATGGCAGAGCTTGGTAATTGCAAAAGGCCTAAGCCCTTTCAACAGAGGTTCAAGTCCTCTTCTTAGCTATGACCTCTCACCTACTAACCTACCTAATCAACCCACTAGCATACATCGTTCCAATCCTGCTAGCAGTAGCATTTTTAACCCTCATCGAGCGAAAGGTACTAGGCTACATACAACTACGAAAAGGCCCAAACATCGTCGGACCCTATGGTCTTCTACAACCCATCGCTGACGGTATCAAACTATTTATTAAAGAACCCGTGCGCCCTACCACAGCCTCTCCATTTTTATTCTTAGCGGCCCCCATTATAGCACTAACCTTGGCCCTCACCCTATGAATACCCCTACCCATACCCTACCCAATCGCAGACCTCAACCTAGGCATCCTATTTATCCTAGCCCTATCCAGCCTAGCCGTATATTCAATCTTAGGCTCCGGTTGAGCCTCCAATTCAAAATACGCTCTCATTGGGGCACTCCGAGCGGTGGCACAAACAATCTCCTATGAAGTAAGCCTGGGCTTAATTCTCTTATGTATAATTATCTTCACTGGCAATTTTACCCTCCACACCTTCAATACCACACAAGAGGCAATCTGACTGCTAGCCCCAGGCTGACCCCTCGCAGCAATATGATACATCTCCACCCTAGCCGAAACAAACCGAGCCCCTTTCGACCTCACAGAAGGGGAATCAGAACTAGTCTCCGGCTTCAACGTAGAATATGCAGGAGGGCCATTCGCCCTATTTTTTCTAGCCGAATATGCCAACATCCTCCTAATAAACACCCTCTCCACAATCCTATTCCTGGGAGCTTATCACAACCCAATATTACCTGAAATAACAACACTTAACCTCATAATCAAAGCCTCAATGTTATCAATACTATTTCTATGAGTACGAGCCTCGTACCCACGATTTCGATATGACCAACTAATACACCTAGTATGAAAAAACTTCCTCCCTATCACCCTAGCCCTTGTATTATGACATGTCTCTCTACCAATTGCCTCTGCCGGCCTACCACCACAAATCTAGCACAATATAGGAATCGTGCCTGAAGGTTAAGGGCCACTTTGATAGAGTGGATAATAGGGGTTCAAGTCCCCTCGCTTCCTTAGAAAGAAGGGGTTCGAACCCATCCTCAAGAGATCAAAACTCTTGGTGCTTCCACTACACCACTTCCTAGTAAAGTCAGCTAATTAAAGCTTTTGGGCCCATACCCCAAACATGTTGGTTAAAATCCTTCCTTTACTAATGAACCCCTACGTACTTGCCATCCTGCTTTCAAGCCTAGGAATTGGAACTACCCTAACATTTGCAAGCTCCCACTGACTTTTGGCATGAATGGGCCTAGAGATTAGTACACTAGCCATCATCCCCCTTATAGCACAACAACACCACCCCCGAGCAGTTGAAGCCACAACCAAATATTTCCTCACCCAAGCAACAGCTGCAGCTATGATTTTATTTGCCAGCACCACCAATGCTTGAATAACAGGAGAATGAAATATCCAAGAGATATCCAACCCCATAGCCTTAGTCCTAATTACCATGGCCCTGGCCCTAAAAATCGGACTAGCCCCCGTCCACTACTGACTTCCAGAGGTACTGCAAGGCCTCGACCTCACCACAGGCCTCATCCTCTCAACCTGACAAAAACTAGCCCCATTTGCCCTAATTTATCAAATTAGCCCAATAATAAACCCAACCCTAGTAGTTATATTAAGCCTAGCCTCCACCATCGTTGGCGGATGAGGTGGCCTAAACCAAACACAACTACGAAAAATCCTAGCATATTCATCAATCGCCCATCTAGGTTGAATAATGATTGTTATACAGTACTCCCCGAATCTTGCCATTCTAAACCTAATCCTATATATTACTATAACTTCTGCGGTCTTCCTAACATTCAAAAATGTAGCCTCCACAAAACTAAGTATACTAACTCTCACTTGATCAAAAACCCCCATAATGACCACAATGGCAATAATAACACTACTTTCCCTGGGGGGCCTTCCCCCACTAACGGGGTTTATGCCCAAATGACTCATCCTCCAAGAATTAACCAAACAGAACCTCCCCCTCACAGCATCTATCATGGCCTTAGCCGCCCTACTCAGTCTATTCTTCTACCTACGAATATGTTATGCAATAACCCTAACAATTGCCCCCAACACCAACACCAACACCTCAACATGACGACAAAAATCATCTCAAACCACCATAACCCTGTCAATTACCACCACACTGGCACTGATCCTACTACCCATCACACCAGCAATTATAGCCCTAACAACATAGGGGCTTAGGATAGCAATCTAGACCAAAAGCCTTCAAAGCTTTAAGCAGGAGTGAGAATCTCCTAGCCCCTGTTAAGACTTGCAGGATATTACCCCACATCTTCTGAATGCAACCCAGATACTTTAATTAAGCTAAAGCCTTACTAGATGAGAAGGCCTCGATCCTACAAAATCTTAGTTAACAGCTAAGTGCCCTATCCAGCGAGCATTCATCTACTTCCTCCCGCCAAGGGAGGAGAGGCGGGGGGAAGTCCCGGCAGGCGACGAGCCCGCGTCTTCAGGTTTGCAATCTGATGTGATCTTCACCACGGGACTTGATAAGAAGGGGACTCTAACCTCTGTGCATGGGGCTACAACCCACCGCTTAAATACTCAGCCATCTTACCTGTGGCAATCACCCGTTGATTCTTTTCTACTAACCACAAAGATATTGGCACCCTGTATTTAGTATTTGGTGCCTGAGCAGGCATAGTCGGTACAGCCCTCAGCCTTCTGATCCGTGCCGAACTGAGCCAACCCGGTGCCTTGCTTGGCGATGACCAGATCTACAATGTTATCGTTACAGCCCACGCCTTTGTTATGATTTTCTTTATAGTGATACCCATCATAATTGGCGGATTCGGAAACTGACTGGTACCCCTAATAATTGGAGCCCCAGACATGGCATTCCCTCGCATAAACAATATGAGCTTCTGGCTCCTACCCCCATCCTTCCTACTCCTTTTGGCCTCCTCTGGGGTAGAGGCCGGAGCCGGCACAGGGTGAACTGTTTACCCCCCACTGGCGGGAAACCTAGCCCATGCGGGAGCCTCTGTAGACCTAACCATTTTTTCCCTCCACCTGGCCGGGGTGTCGTCCATTTTAGGGGCCATTAATTTTATTACCACGATTATTAACATGAAGCCCCCCGCAGTCTCCCAATATCAGACACCTCTATTTGTATGATCTGTATTAATTACAGCCGTACTTCTCCTACTGTCACTGCCAGTGCTAGCTGCGGGAATTACAATACTCCTAACAGACCGGAATTTAAACACCACCTTCTTTGACCCAGCCGGAGGAGGAGACCCCATCCTCTACCAACACCTATTTTGATTCTTTGGCCACCCAGAGGTATATATTCTGATTTTACCAGGGTTCGGCATGATTTCCCACATCGTAGCATACTACGCCGGCAAAAAAGAACCTTTTGGTTACATAGGAATAGTATGGGCTATGATGGCTATTGGACTACTAGGCTTTATCGTGTGAGCTCATCACATGTTCACAGTTGGAATGGACGTAGACACACGGGCCTATTTTACCTCCGCCACAATAATTATTGCCATCCCCACAGGTGTCAAAGTCTTTAGCTGATTAGCCACCCTTCACGGCGGCTCAATTAAATGAGATACCCCCCTACTTTGAGCCCTAGGCTTTATTTTTCTATTCACAGTGGGGGGCTTAACGGGAATTGTCTTAGCCAACTCGTCCCTAGATATTGTGCTTCACGACACCTACTACGTTGTAGCACATTTTCATTATGTGTTATCAATAGGAGCTGTGTTCGCCATTATAGGGGCCTTCGTACACTGATTCCCGCTTTTTACAGGTTTTACACTACACGGCACCTGATCCAAAATCCACTTTGCCGTAATATTCGTAGGCGTCAACTTAACATTTTTTCCCCAACATTTCCTAGGCCTCGCAGGAATGCCCCGCCGATACTCAGACTACCCGGACGCATACGCCCTGTGAAATACCGTCTCCTCAATCGGCTCACTAATCTCATTAGTTGCTGTGATTATATTCCTGTTCATTTTATGAGAAGCATTCGCGGCTAAACGAGAAGTCATGTCAGTCGAACTAACAACCACAAATGTAGAATGACTTCACGGCTGCCCACCCCCATATCACACCTATGAAGAGCCTGCCTTTGTGCAAGTGCAATCAACCAATTAACCAACCACGAGAAAGGAAGGAATCGAACCCCCATTTGCTGGTTTCAAGCCAACCGCATAACCGCTCTGCCACTTTCTTATTCCCATGAGACACTAGTAAAATTGATATAACACTGCCTTGTCGAGGCAGAGTTGCAGGTTAAAGGCCTGCGTGCCTTAAGTCCTAGGACTAAATGGCACATCCATCACAATTAGGATTCCAAGACGCGGCCTCACCTGTAATAGAAGAACTTCTCCACTTCCATGATCACACACTAATGATTGTCTTCCTAATTAGCACTCTAGTACTTTACATTATTGTGGCCATGGTGTCAACTAAACTAACAAACAAATATGTACTGGACTCCCAAGAGATTGAAATTGTATGAACAGTACTCCCAGCAGTAATCCTAATTTTAATTGCCCTGCCCTCCCTTCGAATTCTTTATCTAATAGACGAGATCAATGACCCCCACCTGACGATTAAAGCTATAGGACACCAATGATACTGAAGTTATGAGTATACGGACTATGAAGACCTGGGCTTCGACTCCTACATAATCCCCACACAAGACCTCGCCCCAGGACAATTCCGACTCCTAGAAACAGACCATCGAATAGTAGTACCCATAGAGTCCCCAATTCGAGTTCTAGTCTCCGCAGAAGATGTGCTCCACTCCTGAGCGGTACCAGCCCTAGGCATCAAAATAGACGCGGTGCCTGGACGCCTAAATCAAACAGCCTTTATTACCTCACGACCGGGGGTTTACTACGGCCAATGCTCTGAAATTTGCGGGGCTAACCACAGCTTCATGCCAATTGTAGTCGAAGCAGTCCCTCTAGAACACTTTGAAAACTGATCTTCATTAATACTAGAAGAATCCTCACTAAGAAGCTAAATAGGGAATAGCGTTAGCCTTTTAAGCTAAAGACTGGTGACCCCCAACCACCCTTAGTGACATGCCCCAACTGAACCCCAACCCATGATTTATAATTTTAATTTTCTCATGACTTATTTTCCTAATTGTTTTACCGCCTAAAGTGCTGGGCCACACCTTCACGAACGAACCCACCCACAAAAATGCAGAAAAGATTAAACCTGAACCCTGAACCTGACCATGATCCTAAGCTTTTTTGACCAATTCATGAGCCCCACACACCTAGGAATTCCCTTAATTGCCCTAGCACTCAGCCTTCCATGGGTACTTATCCCCACCCCCACTAACCGATGGCTAAACAACCGCCTCTTGACCCTCCAAGGTTGATTCATTAACCGATTTACACAACAACTCATACTACCCATTAACCTCGGCGGACACAAATGAGCTGTTCTGTTAACAGCCCTAATACTACTTTTAATTACACTTAACCTACTCGGCCTCCTCCCCTACACCTTTACCCCCACAACTCAACTCTCCCTCAACATGGGACTCGCCGTCCCCCTGTGACTAGCTACCGTAATTATTGGCATGCGAAACCAACCCACCGCCGCCCTAGGCCACCTATTACCAGAAGGAACCCCTGTTCCCCTCATCCCAGTCTTAATCATTATCGAAACAATCAGCCTATTCATTCGCCCCCTAGCATTAGGCGTTCGACTCACGGCAAACCTAACTGCGGGCCACCTATTAATTCAACTGATTGCCACTGCCGCATTTGTACTCCTCCCAATAATACCGACCGTAGCTATTTTAACATCAACGGTGCTGTTCCTACTAACCCTGCTAGAGGTAGCCGTAGCAATAATTCAAGCATACGTATTCGTTCTTCTACTAAGCCTCTACCTACAAGAAAACGTCTAATGGCCCACCAAGCACACGCATATCACATGGTCGACCCCAGCCCCTGACCCCTAACCGGCGCAGTAGCTGCCCTCCTGATAACATCGGGACTTGCAGTCTGATTCCATTTTAACTCCACAGTACTTATAACAATGGGACTTACCCTGCTTCTCCTAACCATATACCAATGATGACGAGATATTATTCGAGAAGGCACATTTCAAGGGCATCACACACCCCCTGTCCAAAAAGGACTTCGATACGGAATAATTCTATTTATTACCTCAGAAGTTTTCTTTTTCCTAGGCTTTTTCTGAGCATTCTACCACGCAAGCCTAGCCCCAACACCAGAACTAGGTGGATGCTGACCCCCAACTGGCATTATTACCTTAGACCCATTTGAAGTACCACTACTTAATACAGCAGTACTGCTAGCCTCCGGCGTCACAGTCACTTGAGCTCACCACAGCATCATAGAACGCGAACGTAAACAAACCATCCAAGCATTAACCCTGACAATCCTATTAGGGTTCTACTTCACAGCCCTCCAAGCAATAGAATATTACGAAGCCCCATTCACCATTGCTGACGGAGTATACGGCTCCACCTTCTTTGTCGCAACCGGATTCCACGGACTTCACGTCATCATCGGCTCCACCTTCCTAGCGATCTGTCTCCTCCGACAAATCCAATACCACTTTACATCTGAACACCACTTTGGATTTGAAGCCGCCGCATGATACTGACACTTCGTAGATGTAGTTTGACTGTTCCTGTACGTCTCTATTTATTGATGAGGATCATAACCTTTCTAGTATCAACATTCAGTACAAGTGACTTCCAATCATTTAGCCTTGGTTAAAATCCAAGGAAAGGTAATGAACCTAATTATAGCAGTCCTAGCAATTGCAGTCACCCTATCCTGTGTCCTAGCAGTCGTTGCATTCTGGTTACCACAGATAAACCCTGACTCCGAAAAACTTTCCCCCTACGAATGCGGCTTTGACCCCCTCGGGTCTGCCCGCCTTCCCTTTTCACTGCGATTTTTCTTAGTGGCAATCTTATTTCTCCTATTTGATTTAGAAATCGCACTATTGCTCCCCCTACCGTGAGGAGATCAGCTAGCCTCCCCCACCACCGCCCTACTTTGAGCAACAACCATTTTAATCCTGTTAACCCTAGGCCTCGTTTATGAGTGAACCCAAGGGGGGCTTGAATGAGCCGAATAGATGACTAGTCCAAAGTAAGACCGCTGATTTCGGCTCAACTAATTATGGTGCAAGTCCATAGTCGTCTTATGACCCCTGTACACTTCAGCTTCAGCTCCGCCTTCATGTTAGGACTAATAGGATTAACCTTCCACCGAACCCACCTCCTCTCTGCCCTTCTCTGCCTAGAAGGAATGATACTATCTTTGTTTATTGCCCTCTCCCTCTGATCCCTTCAATTAGAATCTACCACCTACGCCACCGCCCCAATACTGCTACTAGCATTCTCAGCATGCGAGGCCGGAGCGGGCTTGGCCCTCCTTGTAGCTACTACACGTACACACGGCACAGACCACCTCCAAAATCTAAACCTCCTACAATGCTAAAAATTATAATCCCAACACTAATGCTGTTCCCAACGACTTGACTTGTAACCCCAAAATGACTTTGAACCACGACAACAGCCCAGGCCCTAGTTATTGCCACCGCAAGCCTGACTTTACTTAACTGAAATTCAGAAACCGGTTGAACCTCCTCAAACCCCTACCTAGGCACAGACCCCTTATCCACCCCCCTACTCGTCTTGACATGCTGACTTCTCCCCTTAATAATTCTAGCAAGCCAAAACCACATCTCCCCAGAACCAATCAGCCGCCAACGAACCTACATTACCCTACTAGTGTCCCTCCAACTATTTTTAATTATAGCCTTCGGAGCCACCGAAATTATCCTGTTCTACATTATGTTCGAAGCCACACTAATCCCAACCCTAATTATTATCACACGATGGGGAAACCAAACTGAACGACTTAACGCAGGAACCTATTTTCTATTTTACACCCTGGCCGGATCGCTTCCTCTGCTAGTTGCCCTATTAATCCTGCAAAAAGAACTAGGCTCCCTTTCAATACTAATTATTCAATATATTCAACCTGCCCCCTTATGCACCTGAGCCGACAAAATCTGGTGGGCAGCCTGCTTAATCGCCTTCCTAGTAAAAATACCCCTATATGGGGCCCACCTCTGACTCCCCAAAGCACACGTAGAAGCCCCAGTTGCCGGATCTATAGTTCTGGCTGCCGTACTACTAAAACTTGGTGGCTACGGCATGATACGAATAATTGTTATGCTAGAACCAGCATCCAAAAATCTCACGTACCCATTTATTATCCTGGCTTTATGGGGTATCATCATGACCGGGTCAATTTGTCTACGACAAACAGACCTAAAATCCCTAATCGCATATTCATCAGTAAGCCACATGGGGTTAGTAGTAGCAGGAATCCTCATCCAAACCCCCTGAGGCTTCACCGGGGCCATTATTCTAATAATCGCACACGGCCTAGCATCATCCGCACTATTCTGTTTAGCAAACACTAACTATGAACGACTTCATAGCCGAACCCTACTTCTTGCACGAGGAATACAAGCCATTCTCCCCCTAATAGCCACATGATGATTCATCGCCAACCTAGCCAACCTGGCCCTCCCCCCTCTCCCTAACCTAATAGGAGAACTAGTCATTATTACCTCAATATTCAACTGATCAAGCTGAACAATTATCCTCACAGGAGGGGGAACCCTTATTACCGCCAGCTACTCCCTCTACATGTACCTAATAACACAACGAGGCCCAGTATCCACCTTAATCATGGCAGTTGAGCCATCCCACACACGAGAACACCTACTCATAGCACTACACCTTATCCCTATCATTTTACTAATACTAAAACCAGAACTCATATGAGGCTGATGTTTCTGTAAACATAGTTTAAACAAAATATTAGATTGTGGTTCTAAAGATGGGAGCTAAACCCTCCTTGTTCACCGAGAGAAGCCAGGGGCACTAAGAACTGCTAATTCTTCAGAACCATGGTTCAAATCCATGGGTCACTCGGCTTTTAAAGGATAATAGTCCATCCGTTGGTCTTAGGAACCAAAAACTCTTGGTGCAACTCCAAGTAGAAGCTATGCATTCACCAACACTCATCTTTAGCTCAACCCTCCTAATTATTTTTATCCTCCTAACATATCCCCTCATTGTATCCCTCAACCCCAACCCTCTCAACAAAAAATGGGCAATTACCCATGTCAAAACCGCAGTTCAAACGGCCTTTTATGCCAGCCTACTCCCCCTTGCAGTATTCTTTGACCAGGGTATAGAAGTCATTACTACTAATTGACATTGAATAAATATTGCCACCTTTGACATTAACATCAGCTTCAAATTTGACCAATACTCAATTATCTTCACACCCGTAGCCCTCTACGTAACCTGATCAATCCTAGAATTTGCCTCATGATACATACACTCAGACCCCAACATAAACCGATTCTTTAAATACCTACTCCTATTCCTGATCGCCATAATTACCCTAGTTACAGCCAACAACATATTTCAACTATTCATCGGTTGAGAAGGAGTAGGCATTATATCTTTCCTGCTAATCGGATGATGATACGGACGTGCGGACGCAAACACCGCTGCCTTACAAGCAGTTATTTACAACCGGGTGGGAGACATTGGACTAATTTTAAGCATAACATGATTTGCAATAAACATAAACACTTGGGAAATACAACAAATATTCGCCTCCCCCCAAGATAACCAGGCAACCTTACCACTCATAGGTTTAATCCTAGCTGCCACAGGAAAATCAGCCCAATTCGGCCTTCACCCCTGACTCCCCTCAGCAATAGAAGGTCCAACACCGGTCTCTGCCCTACTACACTCCAGCACCATGGTCGTAGCCGGCATCTTCCTACTCATCCGACTCCACCCCCTAATAGAACACAACCAGGTCGCCCTAACAACTTGCCTCTGTCTTGGGGCCACAACTACCCTATTCACCGCCGCCTGTGCCCTAACGCAAAATGATATCAAAAAAATCGTAGCATTTTCCACATCCAGCCAACTAGGCCTGATAATAGTTACAATCGGCTTAAACCAACCCCAATTAGCCTTCCTACACATCTGCACCCACGCATTCTTTAAAGCAATATTGTTCCTATGTTCCGGGTCTATTATCCACAGCCTCAACGATGAACAAGACATTCGAAAAATAGGGGGCCTCCACACCATACTCCCGCTCACTTCCACCTGCCTCACTATTGGCAGTCTAGCCCTAACCGGGATACCATTCCTCTCCGGATTCTTCTCAAAAGACGCCATCATTGAAGCCCTAAACACATCACACCTGAACGCCTGAGCCCTGACCCTAACTCTCATTGCCACCTCCTTCACAGCCGTATACAGCTTCCGAATTATCTTCTTCGCCTCTATGGGCTCCCCTCGATTCCTCCCCTTATTACCCCTCAATGAAAACAACCCAACAGTAATTAACCCAATCAAACGGCTTGCCTGAGGAAGTATCCTAGCCGGGCTGTTTATTACCTCCAACTTTTTACCAACAAAAACGCCAATTATGACTATACCCACAACCCTTAAATTATCCGCACTACTCGTGACAGCCCTAGGGTTACTCGTAGCCCTGGAACTAACAAACCTAACAAACAAACAACTAAAAATCACCCCCATAATTCCACTACACAACTTCTCCAACATACTAGGATATTTCCCATCAATTATTCATCGCCTAGCCCCAAAAATCAAACTGAGTCTAGGACAAACCATAGCAACTCACCTAATTGACCAAACATGACTAGAAAAAGTAGGACCAAAAGGAATCACGACTAGCCAAATCCCACTAATTAAAGCCACAAGCAATATTCAACAAGGCTTAATCAAAACATACCTTACAATCTTCTTCCTTACCACCACACTATCTATCCTCCTCATCACATTAATCTAAACAGCACGAAGAGCCCCCCGACTGAGCCCACGAGTAAGCTCCAACACCACAAACAGAGTCAACAACAACACCCACCCCGACACCACTAACATCACTCCCCCTAAAGAGTACATAAGTGCCACCCCACTAAAATCCCCCCGAAGCAAGGACAGATCCTTAAACTCATCAACAACCACCCAAGAACACGAATACCAGTCACCCCCCACCAGACCACCCGCAACCAAAACTCCCGCAATGTAAACCACTACGTAAAACAACACCGACCAATCCCCCCATGTCTCAGGATAAGGCTCTGCGGCTAATGCCGCAGAATAAGCAAACACTACCAGCATCCCACCGAGATAAATCAAAAACAAAACTAAAGAAAGAAAAGATCCACCATGCCCAACCAAGATACCACACCCCACCGCAGCAGCCACAACCAACCCCAGAGCCGCAAAATAGGGAGCAGGGTTCGAAGCTACCCCCACTAAACCTAAAACTAACCCAACTAAAACTAAAAAAGTAAAATAAAACATAATTTTTACTCGGACTCTAACCAAGACCAATGACTTGAAAAACCACCGTTGTTAATTCAACTATAAAAACTAATGGCAAACATCCGAAAAACACACCCACTACTTAAAATTATTAATGGAGCACTTATTGACCTCCCCACACCCTCCAACATCTCCGTGTGATGAAATTTTGGCTCACTCCTAGGCCTCTGCCTTATCACACAAATCCTAACAGGATTATTTCTCGCAATACACTATACAGCTGACATTTCAACAGCCTTCTCCTCTGTCGCTCACATCTGCCGAGATGTAAATTACGGATGGCTTATCCGAAATATTCATGCAAACGGGGCCTCTTTCTTCTTCATCTGCTTGTACCTTCACGTGGCACGAGGTATATACTATGGCTCATACCTCCAAAAAGAAACCTGAAACATCGGAGTAATCCTCCTGCTTCTCACCATAATAACCGCCTTCGTAGGATATGTACTGCCCTGAGGACAAATATCATTTTGAGGAGCAACCGTAATCACTAACCTCCTCTCCGCCTTCCCCTACATCGGCGACACACTAGTTCAATGAATCTGAGGCGGCTTTTCAGTAGACAATGCCACCCTTACCCGATTTTTCGCCTTCCACTTTCTTCTACCATTCATAATCGCCGGAGCTAGCATAATTCACCTCCTATTTCTACACCAGACCGGATCGAACAACCCAACAGGGCTGAACTCAGACGCAGACAAGGTGACATTCCACCCATACTTCTCATACAAAGACCTATTCGGATTTATCTTAATGCTAGTCGGACTCACCTCCGTAGCACTGTTCTCCCCCAACCTCCTGGGCGACCCAGACAACTTTACACCAGCCAACCCCCTTGTTACACCCCCACACATCAAACCCGAATGGTACTTTCTCTTTGCCTACGCCATTCTCCGATCCATTCCAAACAAACTGGGCGGAGTACTAGCCCTTCTATTTTCCATCCTGGTCCTAGCATTGGTACCAATACTCCACACCTCCAAACAACGAGGAAACACGTTCCGACCCCTTTCTCAAATCCTATTCTGGGCCCTAGTGGCCGACATACTAGTACTCACATGAATTGGAGGCCAACCAGTCGAACACCCATTCGTCTTAATCGGACAAGTGGCTTCCACAGTCTATTTCACCCTATTTTTAGTCGCCTTCCCCCTGACCGGCTGACTAGAAAATAAAACCTTAAACTGAAACTGCCCTAGTAGCTTAGACATCAAAGCACCGGTCTTGTAAACCGAAGATCGAAGGTTAAAATCCTTCCTAGCGCCACCTCAGAGAAAAGAGAATTCAACTCTCACCCTTAACTCCCAAAGCTAAGATTCTACATTAAACTATTCTCTGACCATACTATGTTTAATCCACATTAATCTCTAGTCACCATACCATAATGTTTGTAAATACATTAAATTACCTATATAGGACATACTATGTTTAATCCACATTAATCTCTAGTCACCATACCATAATGTTTGTAAATACATTAAATTACCTATATAGGACATACTATGTTTAATCCACATTAATCTCTAGTCACCATACCATAATGTTTCATCTACCATTAAATGATATACACCATTATCTCTATGTGCACTAACATACGATTTCCCGATACTTAGATATGTAGTAAGAGCCGAACATAAAGGTCTGTCTAGAACATTAAGTTAATGAGATGAGGGACAACAACTGTAGGGATTCACAACTGAACTATTACTGGCATCTGGTTCCTATTTCAGGTCCATTGATAGCTATTTCCCCATAACTGAACTATGTCTGGCATCTGATTAATGTTAGAGGTACATAAAGTCCATGACCCCACATGCCAAGAATCTTGCCAACATTTGGTATTTTTTATTTGGGTTTACCATTCACTGACATGTAGAACTCCTTCAGAGAAGAACAACAAGGTGGAACATTTATAACCTGCCCGGGAGAATGAATAGTGAATGGTACAATGACATATCCTTGACGCTATACATGACCTGCACTACGCACATATAGAGGTGTTTCACGGAACCTGGTTTTGGCCCTTACCCTCACATGACTCAAAATAAACGTTTATTATCGACAAACCCCCCCACCCCCTTATGTCGGACAGGCCTTATATTTCATGTCAAACCCCAAAAGCAGGACTGACTTGTCATCGACATACTCTGATCACCCACATGTGCCTAGTTGTGCAGATATTTATCCGCTGTATTTGTGTATATACATTGTTACACAATCACACAAAATAATATATA